TTGTACAAACTGTCAAAGTAACCCCATCCCCAACGGTCCAAAGATTCAAATCTTTGTAATATTCTGAACCATTCATAAACATCACAGCAAATACGATTAAAACATTTATAGCTCCCACGTAAATAAGGAGTTGTGCAGCAGCTACAAAATAGGAGTTTAATAGAATATAGAATAAGGATATACAAACAAGAACCAGTCCCAACGAAAAGGCAGAATAAATGGGGTTGGTAAATAATACCACTCCCATACCTCCTAGTATAAGAACCGATCCCAGAAAGACTAAAAGAAAATCATGTATTGGTCCGGGCAAATCCATTATATGTAAAATAAGAGATAAATAAATCGAAATGTTTTTCATGACCTTATTGAAATCCGAACAGAAAAAAAAATTCTAATTTTTGAGCAATTCCTAATTAAATCCTAAGTAAATAAATACTAAGGGATATGAATAAATGTAAGTACAATTATTGGACTAATTTAATTCGTTATCTGAAAGAGTAGTTCTAATTTGAAACTATATATGTAAAAATAATTACGGATATATTAATTAATGGATTTTCAATCCAAATTAAGACGTGATTCTTAACCAACTAATCAATAGTTGGGATTTTTAGTTATTGACCAAACAAAACGAAAGAAACCCGATTCCTTTAGATTAGATCAAAACTGAACCTTAGTATTATTTATTAGTAAAGTAATAGTATTAGTAAAGTAATTATAAATTATTCTTTAATCAAGAGATTTACTTATTTTTTTGAGGCGAATAAAAAATTGTTCGAATTGTATAATCATCAATTACTGACATTGGTAAACGACCCAAAGCAATTTGATTATAATTCAATTCATGACGATCATAAGTAGAAAGTTCATATTCTTCAGTCATTGATAAACAATTTGTTGGACAATACTCAACGCAATTACCACAAAATATACAGACTCCGAAATCAATACTGTAATTAAGCAACCGTTTCTTGCGAATATCAGCTTCCAATTTCCAATCAACAACAGGTAGATCTATAGGACATACACGAACACATACTTCACAAGCAATACATTTATCAAATTCAAAATGGATTCGACCGCGGAAACGCTCCGCGGTGATTAATTTTTCATAAGGATATTGAATAGTTACGGGTAACCGCTTTGCGTGAGATAAAGTAATCATGAAACTTTGACCAATGTACCTTGCAGCTCGTACTGTTTGTTGACCATAATTCATGAACCCAGTTACCATAGAGAACATATCGTTAATATATATTATGAATAATTTTATGTTTGTTTATTTCTCTTGTTTGAGACAAGTTGTAAATTTCCCTTACAGCGAAAAGAGTTGGGAAGAAGTTGTTAATAATAGATTACCGAGAGAAATAGGTAAAAGAAATTTCCATCCAAGATTCAATAGTTGGTCCATTCTTAGCCTCGGTAAAGTCCATCTTGTTGTGATAGGAATGAACAAGAACAAAAAAGTTTTAGCTAATGTAATAAAGATACCAATTGTCGCTCCAAAAACTCCACATGTTTTATTTATTTCAAAAAGCTCAGAAACATATATGTCCGGAATAGAGATATTCCAACCTCCCAAGTAAAGAACTGTTACAAATAATGAAGAAACTAATAGGTTTAGATAGGAAGCAACATAAAATAAACCAAATTTTATACCCGAGTATTCGGTTTGATAACCCGCTACTAATTCTTCTTCTGCTTCTGGTAAATCAAAAGGTAATCTCTCACATTCTGCTAGGGAAGAAATGATAAAAATGATAAACCCTATAGGCTGACGCCACAAATTCCATCCCCAAAAACCGTATTTTGATTGCGCCTCAACTATATCAATTGTACTTGAACTGTTAGATAATTATAGTCGGTGATACCATTACTGTTACCATCGCTATTACAGAACCGTACATGAGATTTTCACCTCATACGGCTCCTTGAAGGCCAGAAATAAATCTAAGGATCGCGTCAGTATTATTTTATCTTGATACGTTTGTAGGATGGATAAAGTCAAAATCTATTGGACGGTCCTAAATTAGACCAATTGAATTCTGTCTGTTATAATTATTTAATTTTAATATTTAATAATAAATAAAAAAAGTACTTCTGAATTGATCTCACCCTTTCTTTAATCTTTAATAATTTCAATAAGAATTTTAATTCTTCTTTGTTGAGTAATAACTTAATTGTTCAATAAAATACTTCTTGTAGAAATATCAATGACCCGTTGATTTCACGTACAAAAAAAATTCTATAATTAATTCATGAATTATGACACAAATTCTATATCTATTAATATGTATCTGGGAAAGAAAAAAATAAAAAAGATATCTTTTTTATTTTTTTATTGGAATTGGATTTCTTTCTCTTTTTTTCGTTCCTATTCTTCTTTCTATTTCTGAGAAAAAGGGGGCTTACAAAATAAAGTAAAGGATTATTTCGTTCCCAATAGTTATTTATTTAATCGGTGGATAGGAGCATACTCTGGATTGGAATCGTGTCGTGGGGAGTATTGCCTGATCATTTCTACCAATTTAAAGCCCCAATGAGTATTCTATAATTATGTAAAAATATGTCCTTTTGGAGAATTTACATAATCTCCATTACTAATCCTTTACATATCTTGGTGTTTCTAACCACCCACTCGTTTTTGCTCAACCCCCCGCTGTGGTAATACATACAAATGATAGTGAAAACTCAATACGGTTGATCTTTTGAGTCCGCTTCAAGTCAGGATGACTAATCAACCAATCTTGGGGGAAACGGTAGCTTCTGTTTATGTTTATTTCCGCTTAACTCTCTAACTCTTATACATAGAAAATGAGACTCAATCTTTTTACTGCGAATTTATATATAAGCTGTTTTCTTTCACTCATATAACTATTTTATTTAGTTCATCAACCCGAATAATGAATAAAAAAAATGAAGATAGCTACTTAATTCATTCCAACCCTTTCTTTGAAAGGAAGGAATAAAGAAAGGTTTATGTCTATGTATCAACGAATCGCACGTAGAGATATTGATAACACACATAAAGTTAATGGTATTTCATAACTAATCGATTGAGCAGCAGCTCGTAGACCACCTAAAAAGGAATATTTATTATTTGACCCGTATCCTGACATAAGAAGTCCAATTGGAGCAATACTGGAAATGGCAATCCATAAGAAAACGCCGATATTGAGATCCGCTAAAACAAGGCGATAGCCAAAAGGAACTACTGAATAGCTTACTAAAATTGATATGACTGCTATAGATGGCCCGATACTGAATAAACGGGTATCCCCTCTAGATGGAAGAAGATTTTCTTTGAAAACTAGTTTTGCCCCATCTGCTAGAGCTTGAAGAATTCCCAAAGGGCCGGCGTATTCAGGTCCAATACGTTGTTGTATCCCTGCGGATATTTCTCTTTCTAACCATACAATTACCAGTACGCCTATTGTGATTCCCAATACAAGAGTCAAAATAGGAATAAGCACCCATATAATTCCATAAACCTCTTTTAAAAACTCTAATCTAGAAAAAGAATCAATCTCTTGTACTTCTGGTGTATCAATTATCATTTCAACGATCAACTTCTCCCATAATGATATCTATACTACCTAGTATCGTCATAATATCAGCCAATTTCATTCTTTTAACTAACTGAGGAAGAATTTGCAAATTGATAAAACCCGGGGGGCGAATTTTCCATCTCCAAGGAAAACCGCTCTGATCCCCTATCAGAAAAATTCCCAGTTCTCCCTTTGGGGCTTCGACTCTCACATAAAGTTCTTGTTTCGGCAATTCAAATGTAGGAGAAGGCTTTTTACTAATAAATCGATATTCAAAATCATTCCATTCCGGATTCCTTTCTCTATCAACGTATCGTATTTCTAAATTCTCATAGGGTCCCCCTGGAATTCCTTCCAGAGCCTGTTGAATAATTTTTATAGATTCTATCATTTCACCAATTCGGACTAGATAACGAGCCAATGAATCTCCTTCTTTTTGCCACTGTACCTCCCAATCAAATTCGTCGTAACACTCATAATGATCAACTTTACGAAGATCCCATTGTATTCCGGAAGCTCGCAGCATTGGTCCCGATAAACCCCAATTTATTACTTCCTCTCTACCAATAATGCCTACTCCCTCGACTCGTTCTAAAAAAATAGGATTTCGTGTAATAAGTTTTTGATATTCAGCAACTCTTGTTAAAAAATAATCGCAGAAATCCAAACATTTATCTATCCAACCATGAGGTAGATCGGCCGCTACTCCTCCGATACGAAAATAATTATGCATCATTCTCATACCGGTGGCAGCTTCGAATAGATCATATACTAATTCTCTTTCTCTGAAAATATAGAAAAAGGGAGTTTGTGCACCAATATCCGCCATAAAAGGACCAAGCCATAACAGATGAGAAGCTATACGACTCAACTCCAACATAATTATTCTGATATAGCTAGCTCTTTTAGGTACTTGAATATTTCCCAACAATTCCGGTCCATTTACAGTTATTGCTTCTGTGAACATAGTAGCTAAATAATCCCAACGTGTTACATAAGGCAAATATTGTATAATTGTTCGGTTTTCCGCAATTTTTTCCATCCCTCGGTGTAAATAACCCAATATTGGTTCACAATCAATAACATCTTCACCATCTAGAGTAATGATGAGTCTAAGAACACCATGCATTGATGGGTGGTGGGGGCCCATATTGACTATCATGAGGTCTTTTCTTGTAACTGGTATATTCATCGGTTTTTCCTCGATTCATTCTTTCATGAATTGCTGAAAACGAAAAAAAAGTTCATTAAAATTCAAGATCTAATAAATCAAATAATTCAAAATGCCTTTTCAAATTAACGGGGTTTTGACTCCCGAATATCCAACTGATTAATTAATTCTTTATAACATATTCTATTTTTCTTTGACAAATAAGACAGCAATCGTTGACGTTTTCCCAGAATTTTACGTAAACCTCTCTGAGATAAATAGTCTTTTTTGTGTAATTCTAAATGTGAAGTAAGTCTTCGTATCCTATTGGTGAAACTAACTATTTGAAATTCAGCAGATCCTCTGTTTTCGTCTTTTTCTTCTTGTGAAATAACTGAGATGAATGAATTTTTTACCATAAAATGAAATCTTCTCGCCCTCTCTTTTTATTTTAATAAATTTTTATTGATAGATATCTTTATTGATCAGTAATAATAATGCCTCTCATTTTTATTTTGTATATAAAAAAATCTTAATTTTGTTATTAATTTATAATTTTTTTTTAATAAAATAAAATTTTTAATTTGTAAATTTTATTTGGATTTGAAAGGGTATACATAAAGGATGGTTGTTTTCTCCACTCACAAAAGATAAAAATTTAGACCTAAAATAAGAATATTTTGTTTATTCATTTCTAGATCAAATTGATATGTCATTGAATTAGTATCGTGTATCAGTGGAATGTAAGACAATGCATGTGTGCATCTCTTTGTCGTCATAGACCAGATATGGTATGGGAAATATATCAAAAATGTACTATTAATGCATTTTCAATCGCGTATACATATGTACCCTTACCATACTGAAACGACTGCCATTATTGGTATTAAACCAATAACGATTCATACAAGCCAAATCTTCTAATCGATAATTGGGCCAAAGAAATAACTTAAATTTAATAAGTTTTTTTTTATATTTTTTGCTTTTATCCAAAACTTGACTGTTTACCTTATTCCCATTACAAAATGCTGCATTTCTATGTCTATTCTCAGAATTGAAACAAATTAGAATTCTCAATTCTCTACGACGTCTAGGCGATAAAAAATTTTCAGGAATAAACAAATCATAATGATTTTTATCTCTATTTCCAGTCATCTTTTGATGTTTTGTAATAGCTTCATTAGAATTCTTATCAGCATGTTTTTTTTCTCGGTATCTTTGATTAATTTGGTGTTTACTTTTATGAACTAATGAAATACCGATGGTTTGATACATAATAAATTTTCCATCATTTTTTATAGATAGACGAATTGGTTCAATAATCAAAATTCCCCTTTTAATCAATTCTGTAAGGGTTAAAGCTTTCTGAATCATCAGAATATCCAGACTCATTTCGCCCCTTTGAATAGAGGATATAGTAATTTCTCTTGGATTTATCAGTCTAAGCAGGAGACAATATACTTTGATGTTATTGATTATTTTTTTATTTAAAGAATCATCCCATCTCAATTGAAAATGCAAATACCTTTTTAGGAAGAAATCAAACTCCGCTTTTGTATTGATCTTGTATTGCTTTTTATTTCTATGTTTTTTCATGTACGATCCCGTATAATCTTCTTCAACATCTTTTTCTTGGTTTGAAAGAGCTGATTTAAAATCCGCTTGGCCCACGTATTCTTTTTCCCCTTGATTTCGGTTTTCTAATTCAAAAGATTTTTTTGAATTCTCCGATATTGATATAAAAGGATCTCTTTTTTTATTTACAGTGATGCTTTTGTTTTTACTAACATTTTCATTTATATTAGAATTTAAAACTAGTAATTTAATTGGTATAACCCACGGTTTAATTTTATACGTATTATAAAGTATCCCCAATTCTGGGAAGAACCAAAATTCCATATTTGATATGGGACAACTTAGTATTTCTTCATTCATCCCCATCCAATCAAAAAAGGTTTTTTGATTGGATAGGTTGATTTCTTGATCTTGCTGAATCGTGAGATAAAAAGGACCCCTCTTATTGATTTTATCAATTATTTGATACTTATTAACCCTAGTCTTAGTATATTTATTACTGTTAGTGGCAGTATCAATATCGATCCAGGCGTCAATATCGACCTTATTTTTAAGACAAAAATGGAAAATTCTCCAATCAAAATATTTTCTATCCGGATTTATCTCCATATCTCTAATATCATCTTCTACTAGATAATTATTGATAGGGATAATAGGAATACCTTCCGGCATATTAAATGATTTTTGTGTATGTGTGTTGTAATTATAAAAAATATCTTGGTTATTTTTTACTTGTAATGGCGATCCATAAATATAAGAGTCCTTCTTATCTTCATAATTAATAAATTTATATGCTAAAAGATCATATCTATATCGTTTTTTTAAATTATCTTTTTGATTCAGTAATGAATCTGTTTCAAAATTTTTTTCGTAGTTAATTAATTGATCCTTTTCATATAAATCACATAAATCTTTATTTTGAGCCATACAGTGTTGATTGAATATATTTCGCCATTTTTGTGGTACTAATCTAGACCATTTAATGTGAGATACATCACATTGATACTGACTCCTTAACCAATTTGTCCATTGATTCATTTCATAATTGCGAAGATTCTTATGTCTTAATTCGGAATGAAATAGTTCTTGTGTTACAACAAAAAAACCCTTTATTTCATTCTTAAGAAAAAGAGACATTCCGTTATATTGAAATACAGATTTTAACTTATATAAGTTAATAAGTTGAGTTTGTGATAATTTGTAAAATACATATGCTTGTGAAAAGTAAGATAAGTCACAAAAAGTCTTTGAATTCTTGTTACTAATATTAGTAAGTGACTTTTTTATAGTCGAAATAAAGGGAATTACACTTTGATTTGTTTTATCAATTCTTTCATGATTTGCTTCATTATCGTTAATGTATTTATTAATAATTTTTTTTGTTGATTCAAGAAAAAGTTTTGTATTGATGCTAGGAATATTAATGATACATAGAAAGATATCTATGTATATCCTTTCAATGAAATATTTTATAAAATAATGTGACTTAAGGATTAATCTAACATTTTGTCTTTTAAATATCTGCCAAATATTTTTTTGTGATTTTGATCTTTTATCATCATAACTTATTTTGTTAGAACTAAAATTTATATCTGGAGTTATAAATCCTTTTTTATTTTCTTTTGTAATTTTTTCTATTTGATTTATGGTTGTATTTGTTCTATCAGTTAGATCTTGCATTTTTTTTTCTGTTAATGAATAATTTGTCCAACCCTGAGATATAATTTTAATCGACGATTCAGGAATCATCCGATTACCAATTATCGAATCTTTTTTAGTTTCACTCAATTCATATACTTCTATTTCTCTCAATCCAAATCCAAATAATATAATTGGGTTTATTTTTGAGAGTTCTTTTATTATTTCTTTTATAAACAGAATACTTTTAACGATCCATTTTTTTGTTTCTTTTGAGACATTTAGAAACAATTTTGTTTGCTTTTTAAAAATTCTTAGAATTATAAAACATTTCTTTTTCAATTTTTTTTTTAGTTCTTTAAAAATGGGTTCAAAAAATGAAAGTTGTTTTCTGGGAGAACCAAAAGGTAGTTCAGTTTCCATTCCAAAAATTGTTAAAAAGCAAAAATCATTTTTTTTATCCTTATTTTTCATTGGATCATTATAAGGGGCTTGTAGTTTAGATCTGTGCCACGGTTTAAGACGAAAAGGAAATAGGATCTTGATCTGAATACCGTCTGTTAACCAGTTTTTTGGAAATTCTTTTTCTGATAATTGAACGCCATTATAGGTACATTTAATATGCATTTCTCTATTCCAATCCTTTAAATCCTTAGACCATTCAGGAAATTGAAATAATAGTATACGGACTATATTTTTAGCTATTATCAATGAAGGTAATATAATATATTTTCTAAGAATTGATTGGGTTACTAACAAAAAACCTCTTATTACTTGAGCAAGTAAAATACTATCCCAGGCTTCTGCTATTTCTATACGCGCTTTCTCCTTTCTTTTGTCTTCTTCTTTTTTGTCCTCTTCTTTTTTTTTCTCACTTTCTTTTGTCTTTTTCTCTGTATAATCCGAAAATTCTGTGTTTTTTCGCATCCAATTTCTAAAAATTATTTTCATACGCGCCGAAATATCAAAAAAAAAAAAAAAAGATTTGTCTATTCGGTCCAAAAAAAGGGGGGAATGCACATTTGCTTGAAAAAGTTTCCAAGTAACTGTTTTACGCCTTTGAGCGCGCATAGAGCCTTTGATTATGTCTCGACGAAAGTCGGATTGTTGTGAATAACGTATTAAAGCAATTTCGTCTGTTTGATCAGTATTATTAGTTTCTTGGGTATTCGTATAAGCATCAGTATTCTGTTGGTTATCAGTAAAAATCACTACGCGTTTGGCTTTTCTTGAACGAATCTCATGATCCTCTACCACACTTTCCTCGGTTTCTCCTTCTTGTTGTTCTAAATCGTTGATTAATTTGTATGACCACCGAGGAACTTTTTTATTAATTTCTTTTATTCCAATAGATTTTCTTTTTATTGTTTTATCGTTCGGAACAGTTCTAACTGCATTGAATAAAAAATTCAAAATTTTTAATTGATCCTCTGAATGAATTCTTACTTGTTCGTGTTCTGGAACTAAAAAAAGTTTTTGAAAATTTAAACTTGATGTTGATTTTACAGCCAATTCATTGATTAAATTCAATAAATAACCAATTTCTGTTACTAATGATTTTCTATCATTTATATCAAATGGATTTGTTTTTTGTTCAAATTCTAAGTAATTAATAATAAGAAGGATACCATGAATTTTATTTATACAAACCCTTTCTCTGTAATTTTTTATAGAAGCTTCATTTATGATTGAAGGTGTAAACAATTTTTTGATCCGTCCCCGGTAGGGTCCATTCAAGAAAGGATCATATATTTTTGTTAAGTATTCTTTTTTAGTCTTATCATTACACAATCTAGTTCTTTTTTCGAGTACATTCAGAACAAAAAATTCTTTATTTAGAGTTTTGTCGAGAGCTTTTACTCTATTTAAAAATTTATTGTTTAACTTTTTCTTTTTATGTTCATTTCTATAACTCCACTGATTATAAAATTCATTATAAGGGGATTTTTCTTTTCTGAACAGAGAAATTTTCCTTTGTATCATTTCAAAAAAAGTTGCCAAACTGGGGGGGTACGTAAAAGATATCCTTTCTTTTCCATCACTTTGACATGTATAAAAAAAATATTGTGACATTTCATTTCTTACATAA